AGAAAGTTTTTTTAGTGCCAAAATGAGTAATACTGATAAAAGGCTGCACCATGCTTCTTACATTTTCATTACTATCAATTCGATAGGTGTTTAAAAAAGGAGCCCCTTCGTTGTTTTTCATTATTAATAAATCGAATAAACGAAAGTTTGTTTTCATAATTTTAGGTCCTTCTTTCTCTTTACCCCACAGAGACATTGAATAGAATGAGCTGCTTTTTTTGCCACTGTAATTTTGAAAATAAACGTTTAAATGTCCTTCAAAAGTAAGTAAATAGATACGAAACATATAAAAGGCGGTTAATCCTGCCGTAGAATACGCTATTATTGCAAAAATCGGTGAATACAACCAACTATCATTAAGAATTTCATCTTTGGACCAAAAACAAGCAAGAGGTGGAATACCACAAAGAGAAAGTGTACCTAATAAAAAAGAAGTTTTTGTAATTGGTACATGTTTTCTTAAACCGCCCATAAGAACCATATTCTGACTTTTGTCTGGAGAATATCCAACAATAGCTTCCATCGAGTGAATAATAGATCCAGATCCCAAAAACAACAATGCTTTCGAATAAGCATGAGTAATCAAATGAAATAAAGCAGCTCGATAAGAACCCATACCTAAAGCTAACATCATATAACCCAATTGAGACATTGTAGAATAAGCTAAACCTCGCTTAATATCTTTTTGAGCAAGAGCTAAAGTAGCTCCTAAAAATAATGTTATTATACCTATCAAAGATATTATATTTAATATATAAGGGATAACTATAAAAAGAGGAAGAAGCCTAGCTACAAGAAAAATTCCTGCTGCTACCATGGTAGCAGCATGTATAAGAGCGGAAATAGGGGTAGGCCCTTCCATGGCATCGGGTAACCAGACATGAAGGGGGAATTGGGCAGATTTAGCAACTGCGCCGGCAAATAATAGGAAGGCACAGAAAGTAACAAATAAGGGATTAACTTCATTATTAGAAACTAAATTATTGAATATATCAAACAAATCTTGAAATTCAAAACTACCTGTTATCCAATAAAAACCTAAAATTCCTAATAATAACCCCAAATCCCCAACGCGATTAGTTACAAACGCTTTTTGACAAGCATTCGCCGCACTGGGTCGAGTGAACCAAAAACCGATTAATAGATAAGAACACATTCCAACCAATTCCCAAAAAATATAAATTTGGATTAGATTAGAACTAGTAACTAATCCCAACATTGAAGTATTGAAAAAACTCATATAAGCAAAAAATCTCACATATCCTCGATCATGAGACATATAATTGTCACTATAAATAAGGACCATAACCCCAACACTAGTGATTAAGATTGACATAATAGAAGTAAGTGGATCAACCAAGGAGCCGAACTCTAACGAAAAATCATTATTGATGGTCCAAGACCATATATATTGATAGACAGAATTGTTATTTAGTTGCTGAATAAATAAATGGGCTGAAAAAACCATAACTATACTTAATAATAAAACACTCGGAAAAGCCCACATACGGCGAAGATTTTTAGTTGCCGTTGGAAAAAATAGAAGTCCTGCTCCTATTAATATAGGAATTGGAAGTGGAATGAACGGTATGATCCATGAATATTGATATGTATATTCCATATAAAAATAAATAAAAAAAAAATTATCTTAATTAATTGTTTCTGATTCACCAGTTCTTAATTTCTTTTCTTTTGAAAGCGGTCGATTAATAAAAAATTAAAAAAATTAAGATTAAAATATATAAAATAAAACTTTAATATAATTTGATTTTCCAGCCTTAATTATTTGGAATCTTTCCGAACTACTTCAAATATTTCAAATGAAGAATTAGGGTTAGTCAAATGATATAACCAAGTTACGCGCGAAAAAAATATGTACTTTATTTATTATTAATATTGAATTGTTAATATAAAATGCAAACTGTTAAATAAAATTTTATCAAGATAAAAAAGAAAAATTGCAATTTGGATCTAATTATTACGTATTACAATAATTTATTTATATCTATAGAGCAAGGCTAAATAATGACAGCAAAAAGGTGGTTAATAGGAATTATAGGGCCCATAACTTGACTCATAAAACCAATTTCCCATAAAAAAACCTATTTATTGCAGTTTGGTTCGGTTATTCACAATCATTAACGGATTTTTTTAGAATTAATTGATTGTCTTCGATTACAATTAGAATAAAAGCTATTTGTAGGAAATGCTTTGCTATCCCACACTTAAAATAAAAACGGAGGGGCAGCTTTTATTTTTCGAAAGTGGTTTGTATATTTGAATCAATTAACTACTAGGATCATTCGAGTTTAAAAATTAAAATTAAGTATCCTCTTTCTTCGAACTTGACCCGTTTTTTTTTTTTTTATTTAATATAAAAAAATAAAAAATTATTACAGTTTTTTTTTTTATTAAGTTTTTTATTAAGCAGGAGAGGGATTGAGTTTTTAAACCTTTCCATGTATTTTATTACATGTAAGAATGTAACATGACAAAAATAGAAAGTAAAGACCCAAAACCCTTTTTCTTTTTTATTTTATCAACCTCAATCTATTCTATTTGGCATAGTAAATCTTATTGTTTTTAGTAATATTTTAAACAATTTTTCCAAACACTTTTTATAATGAGGGGGTTCCATTTATAGAATAGCTAGCTAGAGATATAGTAAAGAACAATAGATTTTGAACGATAGATGTCTTTCACATCCAACCGATGAACCGATTCTAATTTTAAAATGGCAGTTCCAAAAAAGCGCACCTCTAGTTCAAAAAAACGTATTCGTAAAAATATTTGGAAAAGGAAAGGCTATTGGGCAGCATTGAAAGCTTTTTCATTAGCGAAATCTCTTTCTACTGGTAACTCAAAAAGTTTTTTTTGTGTGACAAATAAATAATCAAACAATAAACTAAATAATGTGAATCGGTCTAATTCAAAAAAGAGTCTAATTTTTGTTCTAATTTATTTAGAAAGTTTTTTTATAAAATTTCGAAGTTATCAAGACATTCTAAATAATATTAATCTAATTAATAATAATGGATAATAATCTCTAATAATAATGGATAATAATCTAAATTACTATATTCGTTTTTATTAAAAAAAATGATTTCCATTCTCTAATGTTTTAACCTGATCAATAACAATATAAAATGGAATTCATTTTGTTTTGTTATTTTTTTAGTAGAAATTTTAATTCGGTTGTCTACCGAATTTTAAAAATGAATGGTATTCTTTTGTTTTAAAAAGGAATAAACGCAAGCACAAGGTTTCACCTTTTGGTATGTTTTATAATTTTCAAGATGGGGATTCTCACCTTCCCCATCGACTTGACTCGATAATCAATTTATTTTTTAGTTCTAGCCATGGATTAAAGTCAAAATTATCTAGTTACAAATGTCCATTTTATTTTCAGGAGACCAACCTTAAAGTAATAAACTACGAAATGAAAAACCCCGTTGTTAGTTAAGTTAAAAAAAACGGATACTCTAAAATAGATAATAAAAAATAAATAATAAAAAAAAGATAAGATTATAAGAACAATTTATATTATTAATGAAAACGTTTAGGTTTAGATTAAATGCCTAATTTTGAAACAAATTTTTAATCATTAATTGAATGTTTTCGAAAAAAATATTGAATTAACCCCCCCTCAATCTCGACGATTTAATAAAAATAGGTTATTATGATTTAGAATAAGCCGCTATGGTGAAATCGGTAGACACGCTGCTCTTAGGAAGCAGTGCTAGAGCATCTCGGTTCGAGTCCGAGTGGCGGCATGGCTTTTTTTTTTTTCTAAAAGAGTAAGCCCTATAATGAATTCAATTCCCTATTTCAATTCCTATAATTGAGGCCTCCTTTTTAATAAAATTTATGATATTTTCAACTTTAGAGCGTATATTAACTCATATATCCTTTTCGATCATTTCAATTGTAATTACAATTCATTTAATAACCTTATTCGTCGATGAAATCGTAGGACTATATGATTCATCAGAAAAGGGCATGATAGCTACTTTTTTCTGCATAACCGGATTATTAGTTACTCGTTGGATTTATTTTGGGCATTTACCGTTAAGCGATTTATATGAATCATTAATTTTTCTGTCGTGGGGTTTTTCCATTATTCATATGATTCCGTATTTTAAAAAACATAAAAACCATTTAAGCGCAATAACGGCGCCAAGTGTTATTTTTACCCAGGGTTTTGCTACTTCAGGTCTTTTAAATGAAATGCATCAATCCGCAATATTAGTGCCGGCTCTCCAATCGCATTGGTTAATGATGCACGTAAGTATGATGGTGTTGGGCTATGCAGCTCTTTTGTGTGGATCATTATTATCATTAGCTCTTCTAGTCATTACATTTCGAAAATTCCTAAGGATTTTTAGTCAAAGCAAGAGTTTATTAACTGAGCCGTTTTCCTTTGGTGGGATTCAATACGTGAATGAAAGAAACAACGTGTTAAAAAAAACTTCTTTGATTTCTTCTCAAAATTATTACAGATATCAATTAATTCAACAGTTGGATCGATGGAGTTATCGTATTATTAGTTTAGGATTTATCCTTTTAACCATAGGTATTCTTTCGGGAGCAGTATGGGCTAATGAAGCATGGGGGTCCTATTGGAATTGGGATCCAAAAGAAACTTGGGCCTTTATTACTTGGACCATATTTGCGATTTATTTACATATTAGAACAAATAAAAATTATGAAACAGAAAATTCTGCAATTGTGGCCTCAATGGGCTTTCTTATAATTTGGATATGCTATTTTGGGGTTAATCTATTAGGAATAGGGTTGCATAGTTATGGTTCATTTACATTACCATCTAATTTAATTGAATAAAGTAAAAGTACTTGATAACCAGAAGCCTAGGGCAGCATACGTATAGATATGAAACCCTTATGTAAACCATCAAGAACCATTTGAATCATTCCATTCCCATTACTTGATTCAAATGGTTCTCAAAATGTTAAAAATATCTAGTTATATAGTTATAATAGAATTCCAATTTTTTTATTTAACTTAAAAGCAGAAAAAGACTTTTTTTGTCCCATGAACTATTTTTAAAGTTATTGGATTTTTTTTTAGTTTATTGACAAAAACTATCTATAAAAAAAAAATTTGATAGAATAGCTTCGACCTTGTCAACTGATAATGCGAAAACGAAATCGGGATAAATACCAATACCTATTACAGGTAAAAGGATAGAAATCGAAATAAATAACTCGCGCGGTCCAGCATCAAAAAAATAAGAATTTGGGGCATTAAAAAGCTTGTATCCATAGAACATCTGGCGTAACATAGATAATGAATAAATAGGAGTTAATATCATTCCAATTGCCATTACAAAAGTAATTAATATTTTTGTCATTAAAAGATATTTTTGGCTAGTAAGTATTCCAAAAAAAACTACCAATTCGGCAACAAAACCGCTCATGCCCGGTAATGCAAGCGAAGCCATTGATAAGATACTGAAAGTCGTGAATATTTTTGGAATTGAGATAGCCATTCCGCCCATTTCGTCGAGATAAACAAGTCGTATTCTATCATAACTCGTTCCGGCCAAGAAAAAAAGTGCAGCGCCAATAAATCCGTGAGAAATTATTTGTAAAATGGCCCCATTGAGCCCTGTATCGCTTATAGAACCAATTCCTATAATTATGAAACCCATATGAGATACAGAAGAATAGGCTATTCTTTTTTTTAAATTACGCTGACCAGGAGATGTTAAAGCTGCATAGATAATTTGAATTGTGCCTACTATCATCAACCAGGGAGAAAATATAGAATGGGCGTGGGGTAATAATTCCATGTTGATCCGAACCAACCCATAGGCTCCCATTTTTAATAAGATTCCGGCTAAAAGCATACAAGTACTATAATGTGCCTCTCCATGGGTGTCTGGTAACCATGTGTGTAGGGGTATGATCGGTGATTTGACAGCAAAGGCAATAAGAAATCCAATATAGAATATTATTTCCAGTGCTACAGGATACGATTGATTAGCTGATGTTTCAAAATTTAATGTCGGTTCATTGGAGCCGTATAAACCAATACCTAGAACTCCTATTAACAAAAAAACAGAACCCCCAGCAGTGTACAAAATAAATTTTGTAGCTGAATACAAACGTTTCTTTCCACCCCACATGGATAGAAGTAGATAAACGGGAATTAATTCTAACTCCCACATGATGAAAAAAAGTAAAAGGTCTTGAGAAGAAAATGGTCCTATTTGACCGCTATACATTGCTAACATTAGGAAATGGAATAGTCGGGAATCTCGAGTAACGGGCCAAGCCGCTAAAGTAGCTAAAGTTGTGATAAATCCTGTCAGTAAAATAGGTCCTATAGAAATTCCGTCTATTCCCAATCTCCAGTAAAAATCAAAAAAACCGATCCATTTATAATTTTCCGTTAGTTGCATTAACGGATCATCCAATTGGAAACGATAACCGAATGCATAGGTTGTTAAAAGGAGTTCTAACGCGCATATACATATAGTATACCACCTTATTACCTTATTTCCTCTATGAGGAAGAAAGAAAATTAAGGAACCCGCGAATATTGGCAAAACTACAACTAGCGTTAACCAAGGAAAATTATTCATAGTAAAAACAAAATAAACTTGGACCAGAAAAACCCGTGCCCGAAATAAATATATTTTGAGCGCGGGTTTTTGTCGGTAAAGGTAAAAAAATCAAATGTATTCGAGTAGGGTTTTCTGGAACGTATTAATAAGCTAGACCCATACTTCGAGTTGTTTCATGCCATAAATAAACGCGAACACTCAAGAAATCTGTTGGACAGGCGGATTCACATCTCTTACAACCGACACAGTCCTCTGTTCTTGGAGCAGAAGCGATTTGCTTAGCTTTACATCCGTCCCAAGGTATCATTTCTAATACATCAGTTGGGCAGGCTCGCACACATTGAGTACACCCTATACACGTATCATAAATCTTTACTGAATGTGACATTGGATCTATAAATTTTAAAACGTCAGAAATTTTCGATCTAGTAAACTTGTAAATGAGTCATATATTTAGACACCAGATGAATCAATAATTTACCAGAAATTTTGAAGCAATTTACTTCTGGATCGACTCGTACGATAGAGCCAAGATACTTTGATTTCTTACATTTTCTAAAATATGCATTAGATTTAATGTATGGTCATGTTAATTTGAATTTATGAATATTGTAATTTCTATGATTAATACTACTTATTCAACAAATTCGATTGATTGATACGAGTTGATTTTCTGTTACGATAAATTGACGAAACAATAGCCGGTCCAATAGCTGCTTCAGCGGCGGCAATAGCTATAACAAAAATTGAGAAAATATTTCCTTTTAATTGCCGGCTATCAAAAAAATCAGAAAATGTTACGAAATTCATATTAACCGCATTCAGTATAAGTTCAAGACACATAAGGGCTCTAACCATATTTCGGCTTGTGATCAATCCATAGATACCGATAGAAAATAAGTAGGCACTCAAAACAAGTACATGCTCGAGCATCATTGACCAACTCCTTAGCAATTTTGATTCATTTCAATATGAACTGAACAACAACCCAACGGATTCAATTGACTAAAATATAAAGTGCGGAACAATTGTATTAGTAATATTAAATAAAAGAGTTTTTATTTTGACTTTTAGACATAACCAATTAAAAAAGGGAAGATAAAAAAATGTAATAACACAGAACAGAGGCGAATTTTGATTACTGTTGGTAATTCTAGAGATTTATTACTGGCGTGCTACGGCAATTGCGCCTATTAAAGCGACTAAAAGAATTATCGAAATGAATTCAAACGGAAGAAAAAAATCGGTTGATAAATGAATTCCAATTTGTTGACTATTACTTATCAAATCTTGCTCTATAATCTGGTTTGATCTTGTAGTCCAAATAATCCCGTACCATGACGTATCCGTAATAGTAATCATTAGTAAACCAAAAATACTTGTACAAACAGGCAAAGTAATCCCATCCCCAATAGTCCAAAGATTAAAATCTTTATAATACTCTGAACCATTCATAAACATCACAGCAAATACAATTAAAACATTTATAGCTCCGACGTAAATAAGAAGTTGTGCAGCAGCTACAAAATAAGAGTTTAATAGAATATAGAATAAGGATATACAAACAAGAACCAGTCCCAATGAAAAGGCAGAATAAATGGTGTTGGTAAATAATACCACACCTATACCTCCTAGTATAAGACCCGATCCCAGAAAGACTAAAAGAAAGTCATGTATTGGTCCAGGCAAATCCATTATATGTAAAATAAAGATAAATAAATCGAAATGTTTTTCATGACTTTATTGAGACCCGACCAGAAAATTTTTTTTTTTTAATAATTTTTGAGAAATTCCTAATTAAATCCTAAGAGATGTGACTAAATGTAGGTACAATTATTGAGCTAATTTTATTCTTTATCTGAAAGAAGAGTTCTAATCCGAAATTCCTAAATTTTTTATTTCTAAATTCTAAATATATACGGATATATTAATTAATAGATAATAGATTTTCAATCAAAATTAAGACTCGATTCTTAGCAACCAATTAATAATTGGAATTTGTAATTATTGACCAAACAAAACGAAAGAGCCTTTATTTCTTTAAATTAAATCAAAACCTTAGTATTGTTAAAGCAATTGGAATTTATTCTTGAATCAAGATATTTACTTATTTTTTATTTGAGGCGAATTAAAAATTGTTCGGATTGTATAATCGTCAATTACTGACATTGGTAAACGACCCAAAGCAATTTGATTATAATTTAATTCGTGACGATCATAAGTAGAAAGTTCATATTCTTCAGTCATTGATAAACAATTTGTTGGGCAATACTCAACACAATTACCACAAAATATACAGATTCCGAAATCAATACTGTAATTTAGTAATCGTTTCTTTCGAATATCTGTTTCCAATTTCCAATCAACAACGGGTAAATCTATAGGACATACACGAACGCATACTTCACAAGCAATACATTTATCAAATTCAAAATGAATTCGGCCGCGGAAACGCTCCCCGGTAATTAATTTTTCATAAGGATATTGAATAGTTACGGGTAAACGATTTGCGTGAGATAAAGTAATCATGAAACCTTGACCGATGTACCTTGCAGCCCGTACTGTTTGTTGACCATAATTCATGAACCCAGTTACCATAGAAAACATATCGTGAATATATATATATATGAATAATTTTATGTTTGTTTATTTCTCTTGTTTGAGACAAATTGTGAATATAGAATATCGCTTTACAGCGAAAAGAGTTGGGAAGAAGTTGTTAATAATAGATTACCGAGAGAGATCGGTAAAAGAAATTTCCATCCAAGATTTAATAGTTGGTCCATTCTTAGCCTCGGCAAAGTCCATCTTGTTGTTATAGGAATGAACAAGAACAAATAAGTTTTAGTTAATGTAATAAAGATACCAATCGTCGCTTCAAAGACTCCACCCAATTTATTTATTTCAAAAAACTCAGAAACATATATGTCTGGAATAGATATATTCCAGCCTCCCAAATAAAGAACTGTTACAAATAATGAAGAAACTAATAAGTTTAGATAAGAAGCAACATAAAATAAACCAAATTTTATACCCGAGTATTCGGTTTGATAACCTGCTACTAATTCTTCTTCTGCTTCTGGTAAATCAAAAGGTAATCTCTCACATTCTGCTAGGGAAGAGATGAGAAAAATGATAAACCCTATAGGCTGACGCCATAAATTCCAGCCCCCCAAACCATATTTTGATTGCGCCTCAACTATATCAATTGTACTTAAACTGTTAGATAATCATAGTCGGTGATACCGTCATTGTTATCACCGCTATTACAGAACCGTACATGAGATTTTCATCTCATACGGCTCCTTGAAGGCCATAAATAAATCTAAGGACCGGGTAAGTATTATTTTATCTTGATACGTTTGTAGGATGGATAAGGTCAAACCTTATTGTACGGTCCAAAATTAGACCAAAAGAATTCTGTCTGTTATAATTATTAGTTTTATATAATTATTATTTTAATAATAAAAAGAATAAAAAAAAAAAAACAAAGTACTTCTGAATTGATCTCACCCCCCTTTTTTTTTTTATTCTTCTTTGTTGAGTAATAGCTTAATGCTTCAATAAAATACTTCTTGTATAAATATAACTAACCCGTCGTTTTTACTTACGAAAAAGAGTTCCATATTAATTCATGAATTATTATACATATTCTATATATATTAATATGGAAAAGGATAGATAAAAAAGATCTTTTTTTTTATTGGAATTGGGTTTCTTTCTCTTTTTTTTTTTTTTTTTTCGTTCCTATTCTTCTTTCTATTTCTTAAAAAAAGAGGGCTTACAAAATAAAGGATTTTTTCGTTCCCCAATAGTTATATTTTTAATCGGTGGATAGGAGCATACTCTGGATTGGAATCGCGCCTTGGGGAGTACTGCCTAATAATTTCTACCAACTTTAAGCCCCAATTAGTATTCGTTGTTTGTATATTATGTAAAAGAGTCCTTTTGGATAATTTGGATAATTTACATAATTTCCATTACAAATCCGTTACATATCTTGGTGTTTCTAACCATCCACTTGTTTAACCCTCCGTTATGATAATATATGTATGTTAATCCATACAAATGGTAGTGAAAACTCAATACGGTGAATCTTTTGAGCCCGCTTCAAGTCAGGATGACTAAATCAACCAATCTTGGGGTAAACGATTTCTTATGTTTATGTTTATTTTCGCTTAACTCTTTAACTCTTATACATGGAAAATGAGACTCAATATTTTTACTGCGAATTTATATATTTATATATTCTAAATTATATAATATATATAAGCTGTTTTCTTTCACTCATATAACTATTTGATTTAATTTTTCAATTCGAATAATGAATAAAAAAAAATGAAGATATCTAACCCTACTCAATTCATTCCACCGCTTTCTTAGAAAGGAAGAATAGAGAAAAGTTTATGTCTATAATATATATATCAACGAATCACACGTAGAGATATTGATAACACACATAAAGTTAATGGTATTTCATAACTAATTGATTGAGCAGCAGCTCGTAGACCACCTAAAAAGGAATATTTATTATTTGACCCGTATCCTGACATAAGAAGTCCGATGGGAGCAATACTTGAAATGGCAATCCATAAAAAAACACCAATATTGAGATCCGCTAAAACAAGGCGATACCCAAACGGAACTACTAAATAGCTTACTAAAATGGATATAACTGCTATGGATGGACCAATACTGAATAAACGAGTATCCCCTCTAGATGGAAAAAGATTTTCTTTGAAAAGAAGTTTTGTCCCATCTGCTAGAGCTTGAAGAACTCCCAAAGGGCCGGCGTATTCAGGTCCAATACGTTGTTGTATTCCCGCGGATATTTCTCTTTCTAACCATACAATTACCAGTACACCTATTGTGATTCCCAATACAAGAGTCAAAATAGGAATAAGTAACCATATAATTCCATAGATCCCCTTTAAAAATTCCAATCTAGAAAAAGAATCGATATCTTGTACTTCTAGTGTATCAATTATCATTTCAACGATCAACTTCTCCCATAATGATATCTATACTACCTAGTATTGTCATAATATCAGCCAATTTCATTCTTTTAACTAACTGAGGAAGAATTTGCAAATTGATAAAACCCGGTGGTCGAATTTTCCATCTCCAAGGAAAACCACCCCGATCCCCTATCAAAAAAATACCCAATTCGCCTTTTGGAGCTTCGACTCGCACATAAAGTTCTTGTTTTGGCAATTCAAACGTAGGAGAAGGTTTTTTACTAATAAAGCGATATTCAAAATCATTCCATTCTGGATTCCTTTCTCTATCAAAGTATCGGATTTCTAAATTCTCATATGGTCCTCCCGGAATTCCTTCGAGAGCCTGTTGAATAATTTTTACAGATTCCATCATTTCACCAATTCGGACTAGATAACGAGCTAATGAATCCCCTTCTTTTTGCCATTGTACTTCCCAATCAAATTCGTCATAACACTCATACTGATCGACTTTACGAAGGTCCCATTGTATTCCAGACGCCCGCAACATTGGTCCTGATAAACCCCAATTTATTACTTCCTCTCGACCAATAATGCCTACCCCCTCGACTCGTTCTAAAAAAATAGGATTGCGTGTAATAAGTTGTTGATATTCAGCAACCCTTATTAAAAAATAATCGCAGAAATCCAAACATTTATCTATCCAGCCATGAGGGAGATCAGCCGCCACCCCTCCGATCCGAAAATAATTATGCATCATTCTCATACCGGTGGCAGCTTCGAATAGATCATATACTAATTCTCTTTCTCTGAAAATATAGAAAAAAGGGGTCTGTGCACCAATATCCGCCATAAAAGGTCCGAGCCATAACAGATGCGAAGCTATACGACTCAACTCCAGCATAATTATTCTGATATAGCTGGCTCTTTTAGGTACTTGAATATTTCCCAGCTGTTCCGGCCCATTTACTGTTATTGCTTCTGTGAACATAGTAGCTAAATAATCCCAACGTGTTACATAAGGCAAATATTGTATAATTGTTCGGTTTTCCGCAATTTTTTCCATCCCTCGGTGTAAATAACCCAATATTGGTTCACAGTCAATAACATCTTCACCATCTAGAGTAATGATAAGTCGAAGAACACCATGCATTGATGGGTGGTGGGGACCCATATTGACTACCATCAGGTCTTTTCTTGTAGCTGGTATATTCATAGGTTTTTCCTTAATTCACTCTTTCATGAATTGAATTGCTGAAAACGAAAAAAAGTTCATTCAAATTCAAGATCTAATAAATCAAATAATTCAAAATGCTTCTTCAAATTAACGAGTTTTTGATTCACGAATATCCAACCGATTAATTAATTCTTTATAACCTATTCTATTTTTCTTTGACAAATAAGATAGCAGGCGCTGGCGTTTTCCCAGAATTTTACGTAGACCTCTCTGAGATAAATAGTCTTTTTTGTGTAATTGTAAATGTGAAGTAAGTCTTCGTATCCTATTGGTGAAACTAAATATTTGAAATTCAACAGAACCCCTGTTTTCTTCTTTTTCTTGTGAAATAACGGATATGAATGGATTTTTTACCATAAAGTGAACCCCCCCTCTTTTTTGAAGTTTTTAGATGTTTTGATTGATAGATATCTTTATTGATCAGTAATAATAATGTCACTTGTTTTAGTTTGGTATAGACAATAATCTTACTTTCGTGCTAATTTCGAATTTTATTAAATAAAACGAATCCTATTTTAATTTCAAAATTCGATTTGAAAAGGTATACAAAAGGATGGTTGTTTTCCGTACTCCAAAAAGTTAAAAATTTAGTCCTAAAATCATACGATTTTATTGATTCATTTCTGGATCGAATTGATATATCATTGAATTAGTATCATGTATCAGAATGGAATGTAAGACAATGACTGTGTGCACCTCCTTGTCGTCATAGACCCGCTGCGATATGGGAAAGATAGCAAAAATGTACTAGTAATGAATTTTCAATCGCGGATACATATGTATCCTTACCATAGCGAAACGACTGCCATTATTGCTATCAAACCAATACCGATTCATACAAGCTAAATCTTCTAATCGATAATTGGGCCACAGAAATAACTTTAATTTAATAATTTTCTTTTTATACCCTTTGCTTTTATCTAAAACCTGACTGTTTACTTTATTACCATTCCCCAATGCTGAATTTTTATGCATATCATTTCGATTCCTAGAATTGAAACAAATTAGAATTCTAAATTCTCTCCGAAGTCTAGGTGATAAAAGATTTTCAGGAACAAACAAATCATAATGATTTTTATCTCTATTTTCCGTCATCTTTTTATATTTGGTAATGGCTTCATCAGAATTCTTATCAACATGGGTTTTTTCTCGGTATTTTTGATTCATTTTGTGTTTACTTTGATGAACCAACGAAATGCCAATGGTTTGATACATAATAAATTGCCCATCATTTTTTATAGATAGACGAATTGGTTCAATAATCAAAATTCCTCTTTTGATGAATTCTGTAAGAGTTAAATTTTTTTGAATCATCAGAATATCAAGACTCATTTCTCCCTTTTGAATAGAGGATATAGTTATTTCTCTTGGATTTATCAGTCTAAGCAGGAGACAATATACTTTGATGTTATTGATTATTTTTTTATTTAAAATATCATCCCATCGCAATTGAAAATGAAAATACCTTTTTAGTAAGAAATCAAACTCCGCTTTTGTATTGTTCTTGTATTGCTTTTTATTTTTCTGTTTTTTCATGTCCGAGCCCATATAATCTTCTTCAACATCTTTTTCTTGGTTTGAAAGAGCAGATTCAAGGTTTGCTTGGTCCGCAGATTTTTTTTGCTCTTTATTTCGTTTTTTTAATTCAAGAGATTTTTTTTCATTAGGGGATATAAAAGGATCTTTTTTTTTATTTCCCGCAATGCTTGTGTTTTCAATATCAGTAGCGTTTTCATTTATATTAGAATCTAAAAGAAGTAATTTTTTTGGTATAACCCACGGTTTAGTTTTATACAAATTATAAAGTATCAAAAATTCGGGGAAGAACCAACGTTCAAGATTTGATATGGGGCGATTTAATATTTCTTCATTCATTCCCATCCAATCCAAAAAACTTTTTTGATTGGATAAATTGATTTCTTGAGCTTGATGAATCGTGAGATAATAAAAAATTTGCTTATTTATTTTATCAATTATTTGATAATTATTAAGTTTATCCTTAGTAAATTTTTTATTACTTTTTGGGCCAGTATCAATATTGATCCAAGCTTCAAGATTTATTTTATTTCTAAGACAAAAATGAATAATTCTCCAATCAAAATATTTTCTATCCAGATTTTTCTCCATATTTCTAATATCATCTTGTACTCGATCATTATTGATAGGGATGATAGGAATATCTTCCATCATATAAAAAGATTTTTGTTTATTTGTGTTGGAATTCGAAAAAACTTCTTTATTATTTTTTACGTGGAATAACAATTCATAAATTGACGAGTACTTCGTATTTTCAGAATTAATAGATTTATATGCTAACCGATCATATCTATATTGTTTTTTAAAATTCTCTTTTTCATTCAGTAATGAAGTCATTTCAATTTTTTTAAGTTTTTCGTAGTGAAGAAATTTCGTCTTTTTATTTTTAGATGAGTTACCTAAATCCTTTTTTTGATTCATACAGTGGTGATTGAATCTATTTCGCCATTTTTGTGGTACTAGTCTAGACCATATAATGTGAGAAATATCATATTGATAATGATTACTTAACCAATTTGTCCATTGGTTTATTCCAGAATTCTGATGAATCTTATGTTTTAATTGAGAAAGAAAAAGTTCTTGTGTTCCAACAAAATAACCCCTTATTTCATTCTTAATAAAAGGAGCTCCTCCATTATATTGAAAGCTCGATTTTAACTTATAAAAATCGAAATTAAGAAATTGGGTTTGTGCGAGTTTGTAAAAGACATAGGCTTGTGAAAGGTCGGATAAGTCACACAAAGTATTTGAATTTTTATTACTAATATTAGTATTATATAGTGCCGTTTTTATAGTCGAAATAAAACGAATTAAACTTTTATCCGTTTTTTCTTGATTTGTTTCATTGTTGGTAATGTATTTATTAATAATTTTTTTTATTGAATCAAGAAATGGTTGTGTATTGATCCTAGGAATATTAATGATCCACAGAAAGATATCTATGTATATCCTTTCACCGAAAACTTTTATAAAATAATGTGATTTGCGTATTAGTCGAGCATTTTTTCTTTTTAATATCTGCCAAATATTTTTTTGTGATTCCAACCCCTTATCATCATCACTTTTTTTGTTAAAACGAATATTTCGATCCGGAATTCTAAATCCGCCCTTTTTTTCATTTGTAATTTTTTCTATTTGATTTATGATCGTGTTTGTTCTATCAGTTAGATCCTGTATTTTTTTTTCTGTCAACGAAAAATTTGTCCAATTCCGAGGTATAGTTTCAATGGACGCCGGTATAGTTTCAATGGACGATTCATGAATCATTAGATTACTTACTATCAAATCTTTTTTAGTTTTACTCAATTCATCTACTTTTCTTTTTCGCAATCCAAATAATAGAATTGGATTCATTTTTGATAGTTCTTTTTTTATTTCTTTTAAAAACAGAATCCTTTTAATGACCCGTTTTTTTATTTCTTTTGAAACATTTAGAAATAACCTTGTTTTTTCTTTAAAGATTCTTAGAATTAGAAAGCATTTCTTTTTCAATTTTCGAATTTTTCTTTTGAATTCTTTAAAAATGGGTTCCAAAAAAGATTCTTGTTTTCTGGGAGAATCAAAAGGGAATTCCGCTTCCATTCCAAAAATTGTTAAAAAACAAGAATCATTTTTGGAATCTTTCTTTTTCATTGGATCATTATAAGGGGCTCGTGAGTTCGATCTATGCCAAGGTTTCAAACGAAAAGGAAATAGGATCTTAATCTGAATACCGTCTGTTAACCAGTTTTTAGGAAATTCTTTTTCTGATAATTGAACGCCATTATAGGTACATTTAACATACATTTCTCGATTCCAATCCTTAAAATCCTCGGACCATTCGGGAAATTGAAATAATAGCATACGGGCGGTATTTTTAACTATTATCAACGAAGGCAATATAATATATTTTCTAAGAATCGATTGGATTACTAATAAAAAACCTCTTATTACTTGAGCAAGTAAAATACTATCCCAGGCTTCCGCTATTTCTATACGTACTTTCTCCTTTCTTTTGACTTCCTCTTTTTTCTCCTCTTCCCTTTTTTTCTCACTTTCTTCTGTGGGTTTCTCTTTAGAGTCCGAAATTTTGAGTTCTGTGTTTGTCCACATACCATTTCTAAAAATTTGGTTTATACGTTCGGAAATATCAAAAGAAAAAAAGGGGGATTTGTCTATTTGGTCCAAAAAGAGGGGGGAATGTACATCTGCCTCAAAGAGTTTCCAAGTAACTATTTTACGTCTTTGAGCACGCATAGAGCCTTTAATTAGGTCTCGACGAAAATCCGATTGTTGTGAATAACGTATCAAAGCCACTTCGTCTGTTTGATCAGTATTATTAGTTTCTTGGGTATTACTATAAGTATCAGTATTCTCTTGGTTATCAGTAAAAATAACTACACGTTTTGCTTTTCTCGAGCGAATCTGATGGTTCTCTACCCCACTCTCCTCGTTTTCTCCCTCCTGTTGTTCCAAATCGTTAATTAACTTGTATGACCATCTAGGGATTTTTTTATGTATTTCTTTTAGTGCAATAGATTCTTTTTTTATCGTTTTCTCGTTTGGAAGAGTTGTATCTGTATCAAATAAAAATTTGATAATTTTTATTCTATCTTCTGAATCAATTCTTACTTGTTCATGTTCAGTAACTAAAAAAGGTCTTGTAAAATTGAAACTTGATGTTGATTTTAAAGCAAATTC